AGAGCGCTTTTTATTTTCATAATAATAACATATTAATAATAATCAATTTTATGTGACCCCAATACATCTTGCATGCATATACTATATCAATATATATATTGATATATATATGTATATGTATCTCCAATTTGAATCGGTCTCTCAATTGATCCCTTGTTACTCCTCATACGATAAGTACTAGTTAGGGATAGGGATGACAGGATTTGAACCCGTGACATTTTGTACCCAAAACAAACGCGCTACCAAGCTGCGCTACATCCCTTTCAATTGGTTTCCAGTGTCATTGTAAAGAATCTTTGTCTTGTTTTCCACATTTTTCTTTTCTCCGTTGATATATATATCTATTATCCTGTCATTTTTTCTTATTCTATATTATAGTCTGTCTATATTATAGGATATGAAAAAGAAAAATATTCTAATTCTCTAAAATAAGAATAAAATTAGAATATTGAACTCAAAAAAAATAGAAAATAAAATGGAATAATATATATATCTAATATAGATATATTAGATATTCTATATATCTAGATAATATCTACATATCTATATAATAATAATAGTAATAGACTTAAGAATACAAAAATTCTTATAATAATCAAAATCATAATAATCAAAGACTTATTAAGAAATAAGTTAAATAGAAATAATAATAAATAGGAAATTCCCCTAAAATGGAAATCCATTTTTATGGAAGGAATGTTCGGGCAGAAATAGACCTTTTTATTAGAAAAAAAAAAGCTATCGAATGAATCGTTGTACATTTCAATTTGAATTAGGAATTCGGCCGAAAATCCAAGTGGTTATTAACGTAATAACCATCTGATCATATTCCTATATGAAATTATGTATTACAAATTACAATAAAGAAAAAAGGAGGATTAAAAATGCGAGATCTTAAAACATATCTCTCCGTGGCACCAGTGGTAAGTACTCTATGGTTTGGGGCTTTAGCGGGTCTCTTAATAGAAATCAATCGTTTTTTTCCGGATGCATTGATATTCCCCTTTTTTTCATTCTAGTTATTGGCGCGGGAAGGGGTGAAGAAGATTAGAGATCCAATCAAATATCTGCGATTAATCCCCCTCTTCTTTTTTTTTTTAGAATTCGATTCGAATAGAAAAAGTTAGAAAAGAAAAAGAATAAAGGTGGATTCGGCCTTGGTGAAACTCGGAATCTGGTACAGGCTTCAATGGAATTGAATTATTCATTCAATTCCATTTCCATTCTTAAAAGAGTGAGACCAGAAATGGAAATAGAATGGCTAGGGTGGGGGCAACAATATCATACAAGATACTTAAATGAAAACTGAAATACTGTACTGCGATTCAAAAAATCGTTTGAAATCATTGTATTACTTAAATTTTCCTGTACTATGCTAATTGAAACGAAATCTTTCATAATTTGATTTAGAATTATCAACTTTTACTTTTTTTTTCATTCCTTTCTTCTTCTTCGCTTCGAATCCTAAAATAGAATAGAAGAGTTAAGTGAATCAAAAACCAAAAGAAAAGGAGGTTCATGGCCAAGGGTAAAGATATCCGAGTAAGGGTTATTTTGGAATGTACCTGTTGTGCTCAAAAGAGTGTTAATAAGGAATCAACGGGTATTTCCAGATATATTACTCAAAAGAATCGACACAATACGCCTAGTCGATTAGAACTAAGAAAATTCTGTCCTTGTTGTTGCAAACATACGATTCATGCAGAGATAAAGAAATAGAAAAAAAGGATCTCTTGTGTGTCACCCTTCCAAGGAATATGAAAAATGATCCATTTCTCATATATATTTTCTAATTTATATTCTAATTTATATATTAAATATATATAAATTCGATTATATATAACATATAACATCTATTTAATTATAGAACAAAATCCATTTAATTATAGAACAAAAAAAGTAAGAAAATCAATAAAATAAAACAAATCCCCCCCTTTTTTTTGTAAGAAATAGGATTCTCGGGAAAGGAATAAACAAATCATGGATAAATCTAAGCGACTCTTTCTTAAACCCAAGCGATCTTTTCGTAGGCGTTTGCCCCCGATCCAATCGGGGGATCGAATTGATTATAAAAACATGAGTTTAATTAGTCGATTTATTAGTGAACAAGGAAAAATATTATCTAGACGGGTGAATAGATTGACCTTAAAACAACAACGATTAATTACGATTGCTATAAAACAAGCTCGTATTTTATCTTCGTTACCTTTTCTTAATAATGAAAAAAGGATTCTTAATAATGAAAAACAATTTGAAAAAGGCGAGTCGACCGCTAGAACTACTACTACCGGTTTTAAAACAAAAAAAAACTAGAGTTATTCTTCAATTGAATTCAAAAATTTGAATTGAAACTCAAATCAAATGTGGATTGATGTTTTGTTCTAAAACTACGACAATCAAATTTTGGTTGTTGTGTTGTAAGAAAAAAGATAATCGGTGAAGAAGAATCAATCTTTTTTTATTGAGCGTGGTTGTTCATTTTGATGACTTTCTCATATCAATTCTATTTTAGCATACAAATCCCTACTCTACTACCTTCCCGGAGTTCATTCTCCGGGGAATTATTATTTTATGATCTCGTTGGCAATCATAAAAAGGCAATTCCCTTTTAATATAGCTATTTGTGCAACTATTTTACGATTAAGAAGCAATTGCCTCTTGTACAGATTATACAATAAATTACGATAACTATTGTATATTTTTTTTGGATTCTTACCAATTACTGCATTTATTCGATTGATCCACAAACCGCGAAAACCTCTTTTTTTCCTATTTCTATCCCGATGAGCCGAAACCAAAGCTTTTATTTTCTGTTGAGTACTAGTTCGAGTAAGTCTTGAATGAGTCCCACGAAAGCTTGATGTAAATAAACGAATTTTTGTCCTACGTTTCCGAGCTATATTTCCTCGTTTAATTCTGGTCATTGAATAAATGATACTTTGATGAATAACTATTCGATTTCTTTTCTTTCAGTTATTCTTTTTCCCTTCCTAGTCTATTAATAACAAAAATGGATTCTTCCAATGTATAAAGTAAGAATTTCAATGGCTTTTGCTACTATAACCTTCCCGACCACGATTTTTTCTTTTGATTTTGAAGCATTTAACCTCGAAATAAGAAAGTGTATTGAGAAAAAACATAGTAAATAAAATAGAAATAGAGAAATAAATAGTGGGTTCCATCGTTTCTATGATTACTTTTTAAACGGCGAGATCCTCTCTATACACCGGAGCCCCTTCCTGGATTTAATCAATATTATTGTTAACTTGTACAGTTCACATTCTTTGGCTCTACCCATGAAATATCTAGTAATAGGTCTTTCACAACGAAACCTAGCTATACAGTAACGGTATTTAAGTATGAAGATTAGCTGGGTAGCTGACCCTCTTAGTCCGTTCTTGCAAAAATAAAAATAAGAGCATTATTTTTCCGCTTTTTAATTGAAATATAGGATTTCCCCCGCTTAATGGGTAAGCATTTGCTACCAATGGGGAAATTTTTCTCATCTTAAATTGCAAATTGAGGTGCTTGGGTTTGCACCAATCGAAACCATAAATTTGATACACAATAGAAGAATATATATATATCTATATCTATATATCTATATATATATATTATTTATTATAAATTTTATTAGAAATTTAAATTTTATAGATTTTTTTAAGTTAAGATAGTGAATGGAGCTCTTCCATTCACTATCTTAACCGATCCACCGATACTGGAAAATCTTTTTTCCTTTCTTTTCTCTTAGTCTATGATCTGAACGAGTCGCACATACACCCTAGTACAGGTTCCTCGGCGCTGAGGACATCCCCGAAGAGCGGGGGATTTCGTGACATTTCGGATTGGCTGTCTTGTGTTTCTAATAAGTTGTTTCATAGTTGGCATGGTGAGTCGTATACATAATGAGTTGGTTTAGATCAATCTTAACCCGATGATTATCAATCAGTTATATTCTATTAATAGATTAATTAATAGAAATATTTTTAGAAATATTATAATAAATCCGGTAAGAAGATAAGAAGATTAGATTAATAAGAAAAAAAAATATCAAATCGTGTATTTGCGCGGAATCCTTGCTGCTAATTTTTTATTCAACCGCTACAAGATCAACAATTCCGTGGGCTTGGGCTTCTGCTGCTGACATAAAAACATCCCTTTCCATGTCTTCGGATACAAGCCATAAAGGTTTGCCCGTTCTTTGTACATAAACCCTTGTGATAGTTTCGCGCAGCTTCAGTAGTTCTTCCGCTTCCAGGATAAATTCTCCCGTTTGTGCCTCATAAAAAGAACTAGCGGGTTGATGGATCATTACCCTGATGATATAAATATCTCTCGCACGATAAGGCGAGAGAGATAAAAAAAAAGATAGAATTGAACAACCGTACAGGCATCTTTTGCGTATTGCATACGGCTCTACTATGGAATTGATTTCTACCTTACATCGAAGAAATAGAAAATAGACTGGGTCTATCAGACCCAGATCAGTATCAGTAAATGATCCAATAACCATCCTTCCTTTTTGGAGTATTTCTAAAATACTATGATGGTTCCGTTGCTTTATTATTTCGTCTGTTCTTTAGCAATCCCAAAGTGTCTTTCTTTTTTTCAAATAGTTGATATATGATATATATATATATTCTTTCATAACATAAATATTGTTAAAACCTTTCCGGTGTAAAAACCGAAAACAAAAAAGTTTGTGACACTGAAATAGGCTCCCGATGGATCATATAAAATGGTAAATACGTCTTTTTTCATACTACTCTTTCGATACATAATCGAATGGTTTTGGAAATTGGGGAAAAAATGCATATCGAACTCGAAGTGCCATGCTATTATTACTTAATATTTATATGGCGAAGGCATAGTCTTCTTTTTTTTCTCAAATAAAAGACTCATTGGCGCCAAGCGTGAGGGAATGCTAGACGTTTGGTAATTTCTCCTCCTGCCAAAAGAAAAGATCCCATTGAAGCGGCTAATCCCATGCATACTGTCTGTACATCGGGTTGTACAAATTGCATAGTATCATAAATTGCTATTCCGGGTATTACCCATCCGCCCGGAGAATTTATAAACAGATACAAATCTTTGTTATCGTCCTCCATACTGAGATATATCATAAGGCCAATAAGTTGATTCGATATTTCACTATCAACCTCTTGACCTAAAAAAAGGAGTCTTTCTCGATAAAGTCGGTTGATTAGGATAAGATTTTATCCTTTAAGAGCCGTACATGCATCTTTTGATGCATACGGTTCACAAAAGATCGCAAAAATAAATCAATGTGTAGATTTCAATCCTCTTTACTTTTTAGAACTTCTAAGGAAGGGAAAGGTCTTTTTCTTACATTATTTCAAGAAAGACGACTTTTGACCCCTTATCTATATGAATATATATTCCATATATAATAGAATATAAGAAATATATATATATATAATGTATTAAACTTATTGAACTAACTTCTCATTGATGTATTTTTTTCATCGAGATCGAATCCAAATCACAATGTAATTTTCTTGTTTCTGAATGGGCTTCTTCAATTCTTTTCTTTTAGGTTTCTGTTCTACTCTGAGTAAAGATCTGCCCGATTTTTATTTGCACATATAGGACAAATACTGCAATACTACATCTTTTTGCTACGACTTCCCTTTTTTTCTGTGAATTTATTATTTCATGTTTTCTGGCACATATATGACATGCTAGAAGTAGTAATCGTAGATATATTACCAATTGGTTTTTTTTCTAAACAGAGCCTGGATGCTTCATTTTTTTGGTCCAGCCAAGCCAACCATAAATAATTCAAAATTGAGAATAGTAATCTGGATACCCCCTCAAAAAACCAAAAAATCGATCTAATTGAACTTCATTACACTTCACGCTCCAGATTTTTGATGATTCAATCAATCTTTTTCGGGGTGAAAGAGAGGATACCTCGATCGGGGGAGAAAACGGGGAAATCCCATATAACCCAATATATCTGACAAGTCGCACTATATGTCAACCCAAGATGCATCTTCCTCTCCAGGACTTCGAAAGGGAACTTTTGGAACACCAATAGGCATTAAATGGAGAACAAAAATGAAGTAATATATGTCACTTTGATGTGGAAACGTAAAAATGGGTTTTATTGTGTTAAAATTTATTTGTCTTTATCATATTGTATTTATAAATGATAAATAAAAATAAATAAATGATAAATAAAAAAAAGGGGGGGGTTGACCAAATGAATAAAAATAAAGGATAGTTCTTACGAACAGGTTCTTTGAATGATAAATGTTTGCATTCACGGATGAAAACACTCATCTAAAAAAGGGTCAACCCCCCCCCCCCCCACCACCATTGCGTATTGTTATTTATCGGGTATAGAATAAAATGGATCCGCTTTTTTTTGTTCCTATGAATATAATTGTTCCATTTTTCCTAAAAACCTAGAACAAATATTAATCCTTTACCCGATATAATCTACTGAGAGGGGGGTTCCATAGTCTATTTTTTTCCAGTGCAATAAAGTTACATAGTGTCTTTTTGCTGATAAAAGGGGTATTCTCATGGGTTTGCCTTGGTATCGTGTTCATACCGTTGTATTAAATGATCCCGGCCGCTTACTTTCTGTCCATATAATGCATACAGCTCTGGTTGCTGGTTGGGCCGGTTCGATGGCTCTATATGAATTAGCAGTTTTTGATCCCTCCGACCCTGTTCTTGACCCAATGTGGAGACAGGGTATGTTCGTTATACCCTTCATGACTCGTTTAGGAATAACCAATTCGTGGGGCGGTTGGAGTATAACAGGAGGGACTACGACGAATCCGGGTATTTGGAGTTATGAAGGTGTGGCCGGAGCACATATTGTGTTTTCGGGCTTGTGCTTTTTGGCGGCTATCTGGCATTGGGTCTATTGGGATCTAGAAATCTTTTGTGATGAACGTACAGGGAAACCCTCTTTGGATTTGCCAAAAATCTTTGGAATTCATTTATTTCTTGCAGGGGTGGCTTGTTTTGGTTTTGGCGCATTTCATGTAACAGGATTGTATGGTCCTGGAATATGGGTGTCCGATCCTTATGGCCTAACCGGAAGGGTGCAATCTGTAAATCCCGCATGGGGTGTAGAAGGTTTTGATCCTTTTGTTCCCGGGGGAATAGCCTCTCATCATATTGCAGCAGGGACATTGGGCATATTAGCGGGCCTTTTCCATCTTAGTGTGCGTCCACCTCAACGTCTATACAAGGGATTGCGTATGGGAAATATTGAAACCGTCCTTTCCAGTAGTATCGCTGCTGTATTTTTTGCAGCTTTTGTTGTTGCTGGAACTATGTGGTATGGTTCAGCAACAACTCCGATTGAATTATTTGGTCCCACTCGTTATCAATGGGATCAGGGATACTTCCAGCAAGAAATATATCGACGAGTTGGTGCTGGGCTAGCCGAAAATCAAAGTTTATCAGAAGCTTGGTCTAAAATTCCCGAAAAATTAGCTTTTTATGATTACATCGGCAATAATCCGGCAAAAGGGGGATTATTTAGAGCGGGCTCAATGGATAATGGAGATGGAATAGCCGTCGGTTGGTTAGGACATCCTATCTTTAGAGATAAAGAGGGGCGTGAACTTTTTGTACGGCGTATGCCTACTTTTTTTGAGACATTTCCGGTTGTTTTGGTAGACGGAGACGGAATTGTTAGAGCCGATGTTCCTTTTCGAAGGGCAGAATCGAAGTATAGTGTCGAACAAGTAGGTGTAACTGTTGAGTTCTATGGTGGCGAACTCAACGGAGTCAGTTATAGTGATCCCGCTACTGTGAAAAAATATGCTAGACGTGCTCAATTGGGTGAAATTTTTGAATTAGATCGTGCCACTTTGAAATCGGATGGTGTTTTTCGTAGCAGTCCAAGGGGTTGGTTTACTTTTGGACATGCTTCGTTTGCTCTTCTCTTCTTTTTCGGGCACATTTGGCATGGTGCTAGAACTTTGTTCAGAGATGTTTTTGCTGGTATCGACCCCGATTTGGATGCTCAAGTAGAATTTGGAGCATTCCAAAAACTGGGAGATCCAACTACAAGAAGACAAGTAGTCTGATAGAACATTCTTTCTTTTTGTGTTGTTCCTTTTTGACTATATTTTGGGTGTGATTTTAATTTAACATAGGGAACTGGATTAATCTTGATTTGAATGATTGCTTTTTTTTACTCTTGTTATTTCTTTTTCTTTATAGGGGAGATGATCCAAAATAAACAGGTATGAAAGCTATAATTGTAAACCACGATGAAATCTATGGAAGCATTGGTTTATACATTCCTCTTAGTCTCGACTTTAGGAATAATTTTTTTCGCTATCTTTTTTAGAGAACCCCCTAAAGTTCCAACTAAAAAGACGAAATGATTTTTCATTATCTCAATTGAAGTAATGAGCCCCAATATTGGTATATTGGGAGCTCATTACTTCAACTAGTCCCCATGTTCTTCGAATGGATCTCTTAGTTGTTGAGAGGGTTGCCCAAAAGCAGTATATAAGGCATACCCAGTAAAACTTACAAGTAAACCAGATATAGAGATAGCAACTAGGGTTGCTGTTTCCATTCTTATAAAATTTCAAGACCACAATGGATCTATAGGATAAAATCCTATATTTACAATGGAATGGTATACAAAGTCAACAGATCTCAATGAATAAAAAAAAAAATAGGATTTATGGCTACACAAACCGTTGAGGGTAGTTCTAGATCTGGTCCAAGACGAACTGCTGTAGGGGATTTATTGAAACCGTTGAATTCAGAATATGGTAAAGTAGCTCCGGGATGGGGAACTACTCCTTTGATGGGTGTTGCAATGGCTCTATTTGCGATATTTCTATCTATTATTTTAGAGATTTATAATTCGTCCATTTTACTGGACGGAATTTCTATGAATTAGATTCACAAGAACCGACTAACTAGCTTTTTTTAATATAATCAAAAATAAAGTTACGCATTTAGGTCTTTGATTTTTAGCCCATTCCATTTTGAATTTGGTAGTTCGACCGTGGAATTTCGTTGTTTCTGTATTTCCGGAATATGAGTGTGCGACTTGTTATAATTGATCTTATTGAAAATACAGAACGAAAAAAAGATCTGTCATCTTGATAGAGATGGTTTTACCCCGTCAGATATTTTTCTAGTATCTGGAGCACGGAATATAGAAAATGGATTTTAAAGTATTAGAACTATGATTCATACTTAATATTTCGACCTCGCAACCGGACTTTAAAAAATTTTTCTAAGAAGATAAGTTAGAATAAATCAAAATATTTTGATTCTTTCAAACTGCCACTGCTTGTCTTTATTTTGATCAAAGTACAAACGTTTCTTTTGATTTTTTTTATTCTATCATTTATTGAATAAGTGATAATCCAGCAGTTCTTACTCAGGGAATTTTTGGACATTAAAGGTTTTTTTGAATCATCGTGGTTCTGGTATGAATCTGAGGTTTTGTTTAATTGTTCATAGGGTCTTAACAAGAGAATTCTTATCAATACTAATAATAAAGAAGACAGCAGTAAAGTCACATTATACAAAAAAAAAAAAATAAATAAAAGAAAAAATGAAGTAAATAGAATATTCAAGAGGCCTTGTAAGGATCAAGATAAAGACGAGTGAGCCGACTTGAGATTTTGGCATTATAACCGCAAAGAATATCTTTCGGATTTCTATATTTTTCTTATCTTCATATAAGATTTGGAATAATAGGATTAAGTTAAGAAGTTTCAAACTTTTTATTAAACATATCCGTTTCCGTTACAACCAGTATTGGGGTATTTCTGTTTGAGCCGTACGAGATGAAATTCTCATATACGGTTCTCAGAGGGGGAGTTCCCTTGGTTTACCTATCTCAATAAAGTCTATGATTGGTTCGAAGAACGTCTTGAAATTCAGGCGATTGCCGATGATATAACTAGTAAATACGTTCCTCCTCATGTCAACATATTCTATTGTTTAGGAGGAATTACACTTACTTGTTTTTTAG